AAAATTTCACTTTAGCCAATGATCCAATCAAAGGAATAATTGGAACTAATGTATCAAGCTTCTTCATAGCATTATCCATTATAAATGAATTTTCTAGCATTTGACCCCGTACCACCGAAAGGTTTGGTCGCATACTTGAAAAATAACCCAAAAAATCAAGGGAATGCTTGGATAATTGGTTTATATAAATCCTTCCTGGTTGAGACCACACATAAGAATGACATTGCCATAAATTGACAAGATAATATTTCCACTTATTCATCAGAAGAGGGGTATCCTTCGAAGACAGAATAGATTTTCCTTGATATCTAACATAATGCATAAAAGGATCCTTGAAGAACCATAAGATGGCGGCCGGAAAATCATTAACGAAGACTTCTTCTACAGGATATTTTCTTTTTTCATAGAAATGGATTCGCTCAAAAAAGATACCAGAAGAGGTTAATCGTAAATGAGAAGATTGATTACGAAGAAAAAGTAAAATGGATTCGTATTCACATACATGAGAATTATATAGGAGCAAGAATAATCGTGGATTACTTTTTGAAAAAATAATTTTTTTTGTAGTAATAAGACTATTCCAATTATAATACTCGTGAAGAAAGAGTCGTAATAAATGTAAAGAAGAGGGATCTTTCACCCAATAGCGAAGGGTTTGAACCAAGATTTCCAGATGAATGGGGTAGGGTATTAGTACATCTGATACATAATTTAAATGTGGGAATTTGTCCTCTAAAAAAGTAAATATTGAATGAATTGATCGTAAATTATAAGATTTTACGATTTCTGTCGCCTCTAAGGAAGATACTAATCGTAGGGAAAACGGAATTTCCACAATGACTGCAAATCCCTCCGACATCATTTGAGAATACAAATTTTTGTTGTACCCAAAAAATTGATTTTGGTTAGAATCATTAGCGGAAATTATCAAATGATTCTGTTGATACATTCGACTAATTAAACGTTTTATAATTAGTAAACTATATTTAGTGTCATAACCTACATTATCCAACAAAATCGATCTATTTAAACCATGATCATGAGCAAGTGCATAAATATACTCCCGAAAGATAAGTGGGTATAGGAAGTCATGTTGCTGATATCTATCTAGTTCTAAATATCCTTGAAATTCTTCCATTTTAAATTTGAACAAGAAAAGAAATAGGTGATTTATTGGGTTATCAAATGATACATAGTACGATACAGTCAAAACAAGGTATTATAGTAAGAAAATACCTCGGAACAAGTAAGACTCATCAACAGACTCTCTAGCCTCTCTTTTTCCATCTAATTGATTTATGTTCATTCTAGGGTAACAAGATGGTTAGAAGTCCTTTATTTTTTCAATCCAATCGCTCTTTTGATTTTGAAAAATCTTTATCAATATACTGCCTTCTTCTACACATTTATCTCTACCCCATAATGGGTAATAGCTAATAATTAGGACTCATAAGAAATTTATAATCCACTCATGGGAAAAGTTTTTCCCGTATTAAGCACTAATATATTTTTAACGTCTAATTAGATCGGGTAATCATTCAAAAATTAAGAACAGAAGCTCATTACTTTTTGTTTCCCTATAATTGGAACCGTAGTAGGGCTCTACCCATTTATTCACTCGACCAAATTCATTTTTTTTTATTACACGACAAGAATTCAAAGAATTTAAATAAGGTTTTGGACCTATTCGGTAAGAATGAAATATTCTTAGAATTATCCATTGATACGACATGCTGCTTTTTCCATTCATTCCTTTCAGGATCAGTCGTGGTCTTACAAACTCTACCGATGGTATGGACGAATCTTTTGCTTCATACAAATGTGTAAAAGATGCTAGCCGCACTTAAAAGCCGAGTACTCTACCGTTGAGTTAGCAACCCAAATAAAATAATTAGAATGTGTAGATACAATCGGAATCTCAATAAAAAAAAGATTGAATTGCACAACGCAATCCAAACCAATCAAAACATTAAAATAGCAAAAATTTTTAAAATTCTAATTGATTAGATTCTGAACATAATAAAAATGAACAGATCCGATGAAAAAATTCTCAGATAAAAATAGGGATAAAGTAAAATATTTATAAATAGCTCCTTGTCTCTTATGTCATCCATTAATTCTATAGTATATATAGATTTTTATTGAGTTTAATCTTAATCAAAAAAAGACTTCTTGTATCACAGAAAATACAAGAACCCATTATTTGAATGAAATAAAAGCTATGGGACGGAGATATAAATGGATCCTTTTATCCACGATCGGATTATATTTATTTGATACACTGTTGTCAATATGAATGTTGAGAAAAGAATACAAAAGAAAAAACAATTTATAAATATAACTAACAATTCCAATTTCAATCAATTAGACAATTAGAATTATAAGAAAAAATAAGAAAAAAAAAAAAAACTAAGGACTTGTGTTGGATTGGCACTATATATAATATTTCTATAACAACACAACATTGATACAATATTGGTGGACATTGATACAATATTGGTGGAAAAATAAAAAATAAATTAAGTAAAAAATGAGGTTTATTCACTAAAATAAGCAAGTGAAATCCTTTGTGTTTTTTTATTTGTTCCTTAACTCATTGACAGTAATCTCAAAATTTGATATTTATAGACCCGATTACTTCATTTATTTATTATTTATTCACTTAATCTTTTTCTATCTATTTTTTTTTATATATATCAATAAAATTTATATCAATAAAATAGAAATAGATTTTTGTCGTTATAAAAGACACTCTTTTAGAGTAACAATAATAAATTTAGTATGATATAAAAATAAATTTAGTATGATATAATTAGTATGATATAAATAGAACAAAAGAGGAAATAGCAAAGAAACAAAAAGGTTATACAAGGCTATATACAAATCATCCACATTTTTTTTATTTCATTAATTGAATTTTATTTGTTGATTAGGGCGAAGTTCCGTAAAAACCCCCGCCCTTTTTGAAATATCATGAACAGTTCCTGTAGGTTGAGCACCTTTTTCAAGGAAATATAGAATAGCAGGAACATTTAAATAGATTTGATTCTTTATCGGGTCATAAAAACCCACTTTACGAAGATCTCTTCCCTCTCGTCGGGATCGAACATCAATTGCAACGATTCGATAAATGGCTCATTGGGATAGATGAACAATACTCCCCCCCCCTAGAAACGTATAAGAAGTTTTCTCCTCGTACGGCTCGAGAAAATTCTAAATTATGTCTATGTCTAAATTATGTCTATGTATAGAATCATAATATCAAATAGATCCATAAAATCATCAAATTCATTATATTATTGATTTTAGTTTAAATACTTTTTCTTAGTCTTCCCCCCCCCCCCAAAAAAAAAAAATTATTTGTATCCTCATAACTCAAGTTGAATAACTCTCAAATAACTCAAAAGAAACCTTTTAGGTATTAAATTTATTGAGTGGTCTCTAACCCTTTTTGTCTGTCTCCTTTAGAATCTATTTTGATTCTTAAATATGATCTGGTTGTTGAGACAATTGAAAACGGTATTTCCTTGTTCCAGGATCTTTATCTTTGCCTTGAATCATTGGGTTTAGACATTACTTCGGTGATCTTTAAATCGTTTCAAAACGGCAGCAACATACCATTTTTTGTGATTTCTTTCTATCAAAGAATCGTATGAATATTCCTACGTAATACACTTTACTTTTGATTTGATCAAAAGAGTTTTACCAATTCCAACAAAATTAACTTTCTAAACAAAATGAACTTTTAAATTTTATCGAATTGGATCCTTTAGATTTATATATCTAAAATATACTTACGAAGTTGTTCCAATTTATTGATCGATACTAACCTTAGATTCTTGCCCTTGAGAAATTAATCAATACGTTCTACTCGAGCTCCATCGTGTACTATTTACATGGCAACACTCTCAAAAATGAGGGTTCCAGTGGAACAGAACAAATGATGTCGAGCCAAGAGCACTTTCGTTCCTATATAATATAAAAAAGTGGTGGATGTAAGAATCCACAGCTGATCATGTCCTTCAAGTCGCACGTTGCTTTCTGCCACATCGTTTTAAACGAAGTTTTACCATAACATTCCTTCAGTTTGGAACCAGTATGTAATTGATTCAATTATGGAATCGTGAATAATCATCGGTTCGGTCGGTACATAATAATCTATACTTTTTTCTTCTATATGAAGAATGGATAATGTATGACGAAGTCTCAACAAGAATTCAATCAATTTAACCCCATTGTTTATAATTTTTTTTAAATTATAACTAACATGAATAAATAAACACGAATAAACAAGTTATTTTGAATCTCTATCTTCAAGTAACGTGATAGGATAAATTCAAAAATTTCACACTTCTTAGAGTACCAAGAACTCATAAGAAATCATTAAAAAGATTTAATTGATTGAATAGTTTCCTACCCTATATCATTATTTGCATAAGGTTTTACAGTAAGTACCATTCGCTTTTTATCATCATTAAGAGAAATCCATATTGGATTAAACCATCAATGATTAATAAAAAAAAAAAAAGAAATAAGAATCACATTCTATAACAATATTATACTCTTAAACGGAAGACTGGTCGAAAAGACAATCTTTATTTTGATATATTTTATTATGATATAGATTATGATATAGATATATATTTTATTTTTTATTATAGATTAATAAAATTATAGATTAATAAAATGATCGTGGGTCAGGTATGTTCTGGGACGGAAGGATTCGAACCTCCGAATAGCGGGACCAAAACCCGTTGCCTTACCACTTGGCCACGCCCCATTTCTAGTCGACACTAATAAACACTAATATTGGTACTGGTTGTTCGTCAACTCAAGTCTAAATATCTATTATCTATAAAATAGATTACTAGAATTTTTATACATGTAGACGTAGAATTAAACAGAATTTATTGATCATTACATATAATTCAATTAAGATATTGTATGAAAGTATGGTTTATTCTATTCTCTTTTGATTTGAGAATTGAAGGATTTTTGATTGGGTGAGTTCAAATCAAAGAAAGTTTTTTGGTCTATCTTATTTTCTTTTTATTCATTTTTCTTTTCTATGAATAATAACATATTTATAATTAATAACATATTTATAATTAATAACATATTTATAATAAATAATAACATATTTAGAATAATAAAATAATAAAAAACTCAATTTATTAATAACTCAATCAAAATAAATAAAATACAATTATCCTCAAGAACAAAATGTTTGTTATGCTTAATATATTTAGTTTGATCTGTATCTGTCTTAACTCTGCTCTTTATTCAAGTAGTTTTTTCGTCGCCAAATTGCCCGAGGCCTACGCTTTTTTAAATCCAATCGTAGATGTTATGCCAGTAATACCCCTGTTTTTTTTTCTCTTAGCCTTTGTTTGGCAAGCTGCTGTAAGTTTTCGATGATATCTTTAATTTAATAATGTCTAGACAAATTCATGATTTATTGAAAAAAAAAAAAAATTCAAAGAAAAGAATTGATAAGATCAGATAAGTCTTACACCCTCAATTCAAATATTGAAATTCTTGTACAACCGCGAAAAATCTGGATCACCCCACTTTATTTCTTGGTGTCAAAATAAAAAATAAAAATAGTAGGGTATGCGGTATAAAAACGGAGAATCTATTCTCTTTTTTACTAAAAAAAATCTTGGAGATTATGTAATGCTTACTCTCAAACTATTTGTTTACACGGTAGTGATATTCTTTGTTTCTCTCTTTATTTTCGGATTCCTGTCTAATGATCCAGGACGTAATCCTGGACGTGAAGAATAAAAGATAAGGTTTTTGTTTTCCTTGCTTGATTTTAAAATGTTCTTAGTAGGATTTTATCTATTACACATTTTTAACTATTAAAAAAAAAAAAGAGCTCGCGAAAAATTCGAAAGAAAATACCAAGTCATCAACAAAAACGGAAAGAGAGGGATTCGAACCCTCGGTACGAAAAACTCGTACAACGGATTAGCAATCCGACGCTTTAGTCCACTCAGCCATCTCTCCTCCCAATTGAAAAAGGATAATACTATGTTACATTATAAAAAATAAGGATTGAAAGAGCCCTTCATAATATTTTTTTTTTCATCCGAGAGTGCTTTTTAGTTCCACGGCCCGGCTAAGTACTGACCAGGCCGGGCCCGCCATTTATTGTTCCAACGAATCATAAATAATTTTTTTTATTTGAAAACTAAAATACTTGCTTGTTATTACGATTGGAAAAATAAAAACTCTTTTGATTTCTATGATATAGAATCAAATGATATCGAATCAAAGTGTCGTTTCTTATCTTAATTTTTTCTATTTATTCTTTATTCCTTTTTTTTATTTTAGTAAAGTAAATAAATAACAAAAAGGGAACTGTGGATTCTTGCACAATACATTTTCATGTATGTTATGGCTTAAGTAGTTTTGTCGAGACGTCTAGGTCAAAAACCTCCGGCAAAAAAACACTTGTTATTTAGTTTTAGTTATTGAAATTTAATGAATTCTCTTTTCCGAATCTCATTGGGTTCTCTGATACAACACGTAAACGCTCTAATTTTCATGATTATTTTATGATCCTATCCTTTCTTTTTACTCTTTTAACTTTTTATTACGACCCATTTTCTTGTTCGACAAAAGGTTCATTTATATACAATAATCGGATTGTAGCGGGTATAGTTTAGTGGTAAAAGTGTGATTCGTTCTATAATCCTTTATATAGTTAAGGGGTCTTTCGGTTTGATTAATATTTCATTCCGACCAAAAACTTTATTTCTTAAAAGGATTTAATCCTTTACCTCTCAATGAAAAATTCGAGGAAGAATATACATTCTCGTGATTTGTATCCAAGAATCAATTTAAAATTGAAAAATTGGATTATGAGATTACGAAACATAATTTTTTTTTTTAATTAGATCAATACTTCTAATTGAATAAGTATGAGTAAAGGATCCATGGATAAAGATAGAAAGTGGCTTTCTAATCGTAACTAAATCTTTAATTTGGAATTTGTATTACGGAAATTGAAGCAAAATGGCTATTAAACAATGACTTTGGTTTACTAGAGACATCGACAAATTGTTTTAGCTCGGTAGAAACAAAATGCTTTTCCTAAGGATTCTCTCACATAGAAATAGAGAACGAAGTAACTAGAAAGGTTGTTATAATATAATCCCCCTCTTTTCTATAGGGATCGTCTAGAAAGCGGGTTGTTCTGAATACATTCAGACAGAAAAGCTGACATAGATGTTATGGGTGGAATTTTTTTTTTTCGTTCATGTCTTAATATAGGAATTTATACATCTTCCATAAAGGAGCCGAATGAAACCAAAGTTTCACGTTCAGTTTTGAATTAGAGACGTTAAAAATGATGAATCAACGTCGACTATAACCCCTAGCCTTCCAAGCTAACGATGCGGGTTCGATTCCCGCTACCCGCTTTTACTTTATTTTTTTATTAAATTAATAAGAAATAAGAAAAAAATAGAATTAAATATTTTGAGATTTTTT